TGAATATCCGAATAAGGGCTAGACACATTCATAGTTGGTGGAGACATGACAATTCTAGTTACAGTAAAGTCAGTCGTTTATTTGCCGTCAAAGCCATTCGGGATTTCATCTCGGATGAGACTTTTTTAGTTAGGGATAGTAATGGAGACAGTTTTTCTATCTATTTTGATATTGAAACTCATATTTTTTAGATTGAGAACCATCGTTCTTTTCTGAGTGAACTAGAAAGTTCTTTTTCTAGTTATCGCAATTTTAGTTATATGAATAGTGAATCTACGGGCGAAGATTCCTTATACAATCATTACATGTATGATACTCAATCTATTTGGAATAATCACATTACTAGTTGCATTGATAGTTATCTTCAGTCTCAAATCTGCGTTGATACGCCCATTGTAAGTGATAGTAGTGACAGTTACATTTCCGAGTGCGTTTTTGATAAAGGTAGAACTAGTAGTGAAAGCGGTAGGTCCAGTCTACAAACCCGCGCAAAGAGTAGTGATTTAACTCTAACAGAAAGCCCTAACGACCTCGATGCAACTAAAAAATACAAGCATTTGTGGGTTCAATGTGAAAATTGTTATGCATTAAATTATAAGAAATTTTTGAAATCAAAAATTTTTGAACAATGTGGATATCATTTTCAAATGAGTAGTTCAGAAAGAATCGAAGTTTTGATCGATCCCGGCACTTGGGATCCTATGGATGAAGACATGATCTCTCTGGATCCCATTGGATTTCATTCGGCGGAATGAGCCTTAATAAAGATAAAGATCGTTATGATTATCAAGCAAATAAAAAGTTATTATATGTATCAATCCTTACATCGCCTACTACTGGTGGGATAACCGCGAGTTTTGGTATGTTGGGAGATATCATTATTGCCGAACCAAATTCCTACATCGCATTTGCAGGTAAAAGAGTAATTGAACAAACATTGAATAAAAGAATAAAACAGTACCCGAAGATTCACAAGCGGCTGAATATTTATTCCATATATTTCTTCTATATTCTATAAGGGCTTATTCGACCTAAGCGTACCACGTAATCTTTTAAAAAGCGTTCTGATTGAGTTATTTAAGTTCCACGCTTTCTTTCCTTTGAATTCCAATTCAATCAAGTAGAGTACACTAAGTTCAATTATTTGTAGCAACCAAGCGGATAGCTCTTTTTTACCTATTTTTTACCTAGATTACTAATTAAGATTAACAAGTCTCTATCATCATCAACAAGATAAAAGCGCTATTTTTTCCTTTTAGGAATTTAGGCAAATAAAACGAATTTCGTCTTATGTATATAATTATAATCTATAATTATAATCAATTATAAAAAAGATAGATATACAGTTTTGTATCTTTCTCCATCTCCCGAAAACCCCATTTCACTAAAAATAAAAATTCCGGTTGTGTCGCATTCTAATAAATCTTTCGAGAATTTGTAAGAAACCCTTTCTTTATTACTTTATATTATCAAATTTGAAGACAAGAATAAAACATAAAGAAATGAATCAAAATAATCAAGTTGATTATCATATATATCTTTCATGTAGATAGATGAATAAGTCCATTTATTGAATTCTACGTTCCTCGGGCTTATTTCAACTTAGTGTATCACTTAGATTAGATATGTAGATACTTATATATCGAATAAGAATTTTCAAATTGAATTAATTAATAATAACTACGAAATTTCGAATAATTACAATTCTTAATTATAATCAATATAAAATATGATATTTAATAAAAAAAACAGGTGCAAATACAAATAGTAAATCGAGGTACCCATTTTATGACAACTTTTAATTTTCCCTCTATTTTTGTGCCTTTAGTAGGCCTAGTATTTCCGGCAATTGCAATGGCTTCCTTATTTCTTCATGTTCAAAAAAACAAGATTGTTTAGGTCTGAGGGGCCCAACCTTATCCATTTTTTTGGAAACTTATACTTGTAGCATAACACAGATATTTATTGCGGGAAATGAAATATGGTATAACATGTTGTGATTTCCGCCAAACATAAAAGAAAAAAGCTCTTATGCCGACAGAAAATGATCTATGGGTCTAGCTAGTTTTAAATAGATCAGGATCGCCCGATGCCGAAAATGTAAAGTTGGTGGATCTATATGTATATCAATAATGTATATTGGGATCCTACGAAGAGTGTGGTATTATTTTAGATCTAACCAATTTGATGAATTACTCCTAAAGGTTCTCATCAAACTAGTGCTAGTTCATACCAAACTAGTGCTAGTTGATGAAAGTTTCTTCGGAAACAAAATCAAAATAAAGTAAAGTCAAAATCATTTGGGGTATTCTCTCAATTCCAATAAAATGCAATCGGATCAAGTATGAATTGGCGATCAGAACATATATGGATAGAACTTATAACGGGGTCTCGAAAACTAAGTAATTTTTGCTGGGCCCTTATCGTTTTTTTAGGTTCATTAGGATTCTTATTGGTTGGAACTTCCAGTTATCTTGGTAAAAATTTGATATATTTTGTCCCGCCTCAGCAAATCGTTTTTTTTCCGCAAGGGATCGTGATGTCTTTCTACGGGATCGCGGGTATCTTTATTAGTTCCTATTTGTGGTGCACCATTTCCTGGAATGTAGGTAGTGGTTATGATCGATTCGATAGAAGGGAAGGAAAGGTGTGTATTTTTCGTTGGGGATTTCCTGGAAAAAATCGTCGTATATTCCTCCGATTCCTTATAAAAGATATTCAATCCGTTAGAATAGAAGTTAAAGAGGGTATTTATGCCCGCCGTGTCCTTTATATGGACATCCGAGGCCGGGGGGCTGTTCCGTTGACCCGTACTGATGAGAATTTGACTCCGCGAGAAATTGAAAAAAAAGCCGCGGAATTGGCCTATTTCTTGCGCGTACCAATTGAAGTCTTTTGAGAAAAAGAGCTGGGGTCTGAAAAATGAATGCTTTCTCGGCAGGAGGGAAAAAAGGCAAGAATCCTTTTTTTTCTATAACATAACTTACCGGCAGTTTCGCTAGAACGTTCAGTCCAGCCAAAGTCGACGTATATAGAACAACCATAAAACAAAACAACTTTTTTGTGGTTTTTTATGCGTATCCAAATTCATGCAACTCAATTGAAACAAGTAAGAAATTGAACTACTAGATTCAATCCATTTCATATATCAAACGATTTTGAAAGAAAGGAATTGTTCTTTTTTTTTTTAAGTTCAATATTTGTTGGCAGTGATACTTTAGGTAAATCATATCTTGTCAATTTTTGTTTTGTCAACCGACCCTTTAGTTTATCCTTTCGTTAGTTTCTCCTTTCATTGGAATTTTTTCGAAATATTGGAGATTTTGAGACGAAAGAACTCCCTTTCTATCAAAATATCAATAATATTCATTCCTTAAAGTTAAAGAAAGTACTTTTTAGGTCATTGAAATACTTGTTTGGAATTTGCTGAATTAAGATTTTTGGAAACACAATTTTGGATTTTTTATTCATTTTAATTCGAAGCCGAGTCTATTTTTGTATTCTTTCTCGATTCAAACAAATAAAAATAAAATCGATTCATAGATTTGATACCTTGTCTAGAACTCATGTTTGAAAGAAATATTCGATCACATAGAGAATCCTGAAGTGAAGTGGGTTAATTAAAAATTAACAGGTGATAAATGGCAACAAAGAAAGCCTTCACGCCTCTTTTATATTTTACATCTATAGTATTTTTACCTTGGTGGATTTCTCTCTTATTTACTAAAAGTATGGAATCTTGGGTTACTAATTGGTCGAATGCTGGTCAATCCGAAATTTTTTTGAATGATATTCAAGAAAAAAGTATTCTAGAAAAGTTCATAGAATTGGAGGAAATCCTCTTTTTGGAAGAGATGATCAAAGAATATTCGGAGACAGATCTACAAAAGCTTCCTATAGGAATCCACAAAGAAACGATTCAATTAATCAAGATACATAATGAAGGCCGTATCCATACGATTTTGCACTTCTCAACAAATATAATCTGTTTTATTATTCTAAGCGGCTATTCTATTTTAAGGAATGAAGAACTCGTTATTCTTAACTCTTGGGCTCAGGAATTCCTATCTAATTTAAGTGATACGGTCAAAGCTTTTTTGATTCTTTTATTAACCGATTTATGTATCGGATTTCATTCGCCCCACGGTTGGGAACTAATGATTGATTCGGTCTACAAAGATTTGGGATTTATTCATAATGATCAAATTATATCTGGTCTTGTTTCCACCTTTCCTGTTATTCTCGATACTATTTTAAAATATTTGATTTTCCGTTATTTAAATCGCGTATCTCCCTCACTTGTAGTTATTTATCATTCAATGAATGATTGATAAACGATCTAGCGATATTAATCTAATCCAATTAGAATCTTTCTTACTTTGTAGTTCTACATAAACATTAAAAACTTCCTATTTGGAGGATTTTCATCGTTTTTCATCCTACCGTATTCCCATAAAATGATTCCAGTAAAGCAAATAGCAGAATCGTGGATAGGGAACTATACTAGTGACCTACCCAATTTATTGTAGAAATTTTCGGATCAATGATTAGACCATGCAAACTAGAAATATTTTTTTTTGGCTAAAGGAACAGATTACTCGATCTATTTCCGTATCGCTCGTGGTATATCTCACGACCCGGACATCCATTTCAAGTGCATATCCCATTTTTGCGCAGCAGGGTTATGAAAATCCACGAGAAGCGACTGGGCGTATTGTATGTGCTAATTGCCATTTGGCTAGTAAGCCCGTGGATATTGAGGTTCCACAAGCAGTACTTCCTGATACTGTATTTGAAGCAGTTGTTAGAATTCCTTATGATAAGCAAGTGAAACAAGTTCTTGCTAATGGTAAGAAAGGGGGTTTGAATGTGGGGGCTGTTCTTATTTTACCGGAGGGTTTTGAATTAGCCCCTTCCGATCGTATTTCTCCTGAGATGAAAGAAAAGATAGGCAATTTGTCTTTTCAGAGCTACCGCCCGAATAACAAAAATATTCTTGT